ATAATGAAAATAGAAATAAAGTAAAGAGAGGCAAACTGGATTGACCTAGATACGTTGTTTAGGCTATTCTCTAAAAAGGTAAAAACCAAAAAATATGTTTAGACCCGCTATAACCTTCACACACCAAAGCTCTACGCTATTTACTAGCGACAATCTTTCAACGAAGTAGAAGTTTATTCACAAAGCGACAATCTTTTAGCAGGAGCAAGTAGACAATGCCAACATTCTTAAAGGTAATCGATCAAAAGGGAGTATAGCTCAGTTGGTAGAGCGCCGCCTTTGCAAGGCGGACGTCAGCGGTTCGAGTCCGCTTACTTCCACCAGTTTCTGTCAACGACAAACTAGTCGTAGCGCTGAGCTGGTTTACTGCGAAATAGAAATCTATTTCGAAACAGTTACTTAATAAGATCAAATGAAGAAAGGCTTACGGTGGATACCTAGGCACCTAGAGACGACGAAGGGCGTGGAAACCGACGAAATGCTTCGAGGAGCTGGAAACAAGCTATGATTCGGAGATCCCCGAATAGGGCAACCTTTTATACTCCCTATTGAATTCATAGATAGGAAAGAGACAACCCGGTGAACTGAAACATCTTAGTAGCCGGAGGAAAAGAAAGCAAAAGCGATTCCCTTAGTAGCGGCGAGCGAACTGGGAACAGCCTAAACTTGCCTTATCCCTACGGGATTAGGTTAGGGTAGTGGGAAGAAATTTGTGCGCATAACTTAACTAGATGAAGCAGCTGAATCCTGCACCATAGACGGTGAAAGTCCCGTAATCAAAAGTTAAGTAGCTTTAGGTTTCACGATTGCCAACGACAATTGCTCCGCTAGTCGTAGTAATTCACTTTGTCAACGAAGTAGAAAATAATTTTACCCTTTGCTTCAGCTTCGCTGAAGCTAAAAGTGGGTAGAAATCTATTTCTAGCGAAGCAATCGAACGAAGCAAAAAATAAAAATATTATTTTTAAACAATTTCTGACATAATCTTTTTACCTATTTACCAAAGGTAAATAGAAAAAAAGATTAGGTCAACATCCCGAGTAGCATGGGGCACGTGAAATCCCGTGTGAATCAGCGAGGACCACCTCGTAAGGCTAAATACTCCTAGGTGACCGATAGTGAAATAGTACCGCGAGGGAAAGGTGAAAAAGAACCCCTGTAGGGGAGTGAAATAGAACATGAAACCGTAAGCTATCAAGCAGTGGGAGGATGAAAAGTCTGACCGCGTGCCTGTTGAAGAATGAGCCGGCGACTTATAGGGAGTGGCGTGGTTAAAGAGAAACATCTGAAGCCAAAGCGAAAGCAAGTCTTAATAGGGCTACGAAAAGTCACTTCTTATGGACCCGAACCCGGGTGATCTAACCATGACCAGGATGAAGCTTGGGTAAAACCAAGTGGAAGTCCGAACCGACCGATGTTGAAAAATCGGCGGATGAGTTGTGGTTAGGGGTGAAATGCCAATCGAACTCGGAGCTAGCTGGTTCTCCCCGAAATGCGTTGAGGCGCAGCGGTTGACTAATTATTAACTTTGTTAATACAAAGGGGCTGTCTAGGGGTAAAGCACTGTATCGGTGCGGGCTGCGAGAGCGGTACCAAATCGTAGCAAACTAAGAATACTAAGACATGCTTTCCGTCAACCAGTGAGACGGTGGGGGATAAGCTTCATCGTCGAGAGGGAAACAGCCCAGATCATCAGCTAAGGCCCCTAAATGACCGCTAAGTGGCAAAGGAGGTGAGAATGCTGAAACAACCAGGAGGTTTGCTTAGAAGCAGCCACCCTTAAAAGAGTGCGTAATAGCTCACTGGTGGAGCGTTCTTGCGCCGAAAATGAACGGGACTAAGCGGTCTGCCGAAGCTGTGGGATTTCTAAAAAAAATGCACATGTTATTTTACCTTTGGTAAATAAAACCCACTTCGTGGGTAAAACCTAGTTTCTAACTGAGCTTCGCTCAGTAGAGGTAATAGCCTAATTCACTTATTCACCAGTTATAAATCGAAGATTTATTACAGATGAATTAATGAATAGGGTAAGAAACTTTGCGAATCTTTACTTAGAAATCGGTAGGGGAGCGTTCCGCTCTAGGGTGAAGCATCAACGAAAGTTGGTGTGGACAAAGCGGAAGTGAGAATGTCGGCTTGAGTAACGCAAACATTGGTGAGAATCCAATGCCCCGAAAACCTAAGGGTTCCTCCACTAGGTTCGTCCATGGAGGGTGAGTCAGGACCTAAGGCGAGGCCGAAAGGCGTAGTCGATGGAAAACAGGTTAATATTCCTGTACTAATTTTTGATTGGTACCGAGGGACGAAAAAGGCAAAAGTTGATCAAAATTGGATTTTTGATGGAAGCGCTCGAGGTGCTGCTTATCTAGTAAGATAAGCGGAAGAAAGGTAGAAGAAAAACTATCCTTTTAGCTGAGACGTGATACGGGTTCATTCCCTGACTGCTTTGAGCTTTGCTCTTAGTGGTTCATAGTGGAACTCAACTCCTTGTCATATTTCCTAGAAAAGCTCGAACTACTTATAATCAAGAATTACCTGTACCCCAAACCGACACAGGTAGGTGGGTAGAGTATACCTAGGGGCGCGAGATAACTCTCTCTAAGGAACTCGGCAAAATGGCCCCGTAACTTCGGGAGAAGGGGTGCCCTTATTTTAATAAGGGCCGCAGTGACCAGGCCCAGGCGACTGTTTACCAAAAACACAGGTCTCCGCTAAGTCGTAAGACGATATATGGGGGCTGACGCCTGCCCAGTGCCGGAAGGTGAAGGAAGCTGGTTATTCTTTCTGCTTTGCTGAAAGAAGAAGCTGTCGACCGAAGCCCCGGTGAACGGCGGCCGTAACTATGACGGTCCTAAGGTAGCGAAATTCCTTGTCGGGTAAGTTCCGACCCGCACGAAAGGCGTAACGATCTGGGCGCTGTCTCGGAGAGAGACTCGGTGAAATAGACATGTCCGTGAAGATGCGGACTTCCT